TAAACTTTACTGATAAAAATTTTTTAAAATCTACCTGATTAAATAAAATGGTAAAATGTCATTCAGGGATCAATAAAAGAATTTTAGGGGCTGAGGGCTCTGAATTAAAAATTTTAAAAATTTGCTTTTTTTTCGCAAAAAAGGGGGGGGTCATATGGAAGTTTCAATTAGAGGGGTTTACAGGAACGCGTAAAGAAGGCCCAAAATGGGCAGTTTTTGCTTATTTTTGATACTCAATTAAAGTTTAATGAATTTATATAATTATCTATTTATTAATAAATATAATATGATTATATTATCTTATGAATAAAATATACTTATATATATCTTATCTATTTATATATATATATTAATATATAGATTATTAAAGAGGGGTGTATATTTAATAATAATAACCTATAAATATATGATTATCGTATATAAAGTATAAGAACTTATTGAATTAGAGAGTACTATCCTAAAAGTAAATTATTATTATTACCCTATTTATCCATTAAATAATTATAATTTAATATACAATAATTTTATATTATATATTTATAAGTATTTATATATATATAAATATTTAATATAAATATATTATATATAAATAATATTTATTAATATATAAATATTTAATATAATATAATGTATATCTATAATTTTCTTATTAATATATAAATATTATATATATATATACTCAATATTTATAAATTTTTCTTGTATATCGTAAAACTTATCATTATATTAAATTATAATGATACGATTATTTAATTAAATTATTATAATTGAATATATTTTTAAAAAAAAAAAAAAAAAAATATATGGATCTTTACATTTAACAAAATATTTGATTGATTTTTAATTGAATTAATCCATATATTAAAGAGTTATTTACGCGATTTTAGGTTTATGGATTTTTGGGGTAAATTAACGTGTGGATTGTACATAATTTTTTATTTAAAAGTTTAAGTTTAAATCTGAACTTTACCATAAGAAGTTAAGAAAATTACTGGAGGTTTGACGTGGTTGAGTTTGATGAAAATCATGAGGGGATTCAATTGCAGTAGGTAACTTATTGAGGGGTGAGTTATTATAGCGAATCGTCAGTAATTAATAAAAAAATGCCAGGAGGAATATAATGTGTGGATTGTACATAATTTTTTATTTAAAAGTTTAAGTTTAAATCTGAACTTTACCATAAGAAGTTAAGAAAATTACTGGAGGTTTGACGTGGTTGAGTTTGATGAAAATCATGAGGGGATTCAATTGCAGTAGGTAACTTATTGAGGGGTGAGTTATTATAGCGAATCGTCAGTAATTAATAAAAAAATGCCAGGAGGAATATAATGTGTGGATTTCATTTTTATTGTTTAATGAAAGTTTAATTTTAGCTTGAAACTTGACTGTTTTATTTATTTATATGTGATTTATTATGATTAAGGGAGTCTTAAAAAGATGAGAAAAAGCAGTATGTAGAATTAATAATTAGGGGAACCTAGATTTAGAAATTAAAAATAGTATGGACTAAATTTGTGCCAGCAGTTGCGGTTATACAAATTATGCAGGTTAAGTTTATTTAATTGAATTAAATGTAAAATATGATTTATAGGTAAAGTTCAAATTTTTTAGGTGAAATTTTAAATTTGATTTTTCTATTTAAGTGTTTTTGAAGTTGGGAAATTTCTCTTTAGACTAGGATTAGATACCCTATTATTGGAAAAGTTATATTAAAGTTAAAATTACTAATAGTTATGATCTTCAAAATTAAAGAATTTGGCGGTATTTTAGTCTATTCAGAGGAACCTGTTTTATAATTGATAATCCACGATTAGCTTTACTTTAGATCTAAGTTTGTATATCGCCGTAGTTAGAATATTTTAGTAGAATAGGAATGTTCAAGGAATTAAATTAAATAGGAATTCAGGTCAAGGTGCAGTTTATTTTAAAGGAAAAATGGGTTACATTGTATTTATGGTTGGTCTCTATATTTGAAAAATTTTAGTAAATTGGATTTGACAGTAATTTTTTTATTTTTTTAAAATGATTATGCTCTAAAATATGCACATATCGCCCGTCGCTTTCACTTAAGGTGAAATAAGTCGTAACAGAGTAGGCCTATTGGAAAATGGGCCTGGAATGCAGGTTAGAGCTTGTTATGAGTATTTTATTTACATTAAAAGGGTAATTGTTGAAATCAATTTAACTTGAACTTTTTAATTTAATTATAATTTTAGTAGGTTAAATTTTAATTGAAATATAAAGGGTTAATTATCGTAAGAGAATAAATTTATTTATTTATAGGGTAAAGTATAGAGATAGAAAATTTCAAAGTAAGGGAAAGAAAAATTTATTTTTTGTACCTTGTGTATCAGGGTTTACTAAAAAAAGTTAATTATTTAGTTTTCTCGAATTATGAAGAGCTATAGGTTTATATTTGTTAATGTGGCATAATTATTATTAATAGACTTATAGAAATGAAATGTTATTCGTTTCATAATATATCTAGTTTTCTAAGAAATTAATATAATTTAGTATTTATTAATTATTATGGTGATTTTTAATTTTAATATTGATAAATAAAAATAATTAAAGGGATGAGCTTTTAATTAGATTACTAAAATTTAATATTTTATGATAATAAGTAGGATTAGAATTTTCCATTTTTAAAAGGATGTTATAATTAATTATGATGTATAAATTATTTATTTGAAATTTAGGTTGTTTATTAGAATAGATTTTTTAATAGGATTGAATTTGTAATGATGGTAAAATTAGTAAATTTAAATTGTAGGAATTTTGGGACTAGAAAGGTTATTATAAGGAACTCGGCAATTGATTTTTCACCTGTTTATTAAAAACATGGCTTTTTGTGAATTTTTTAAGGTCTGGCCTGCTCAATGATGGTTAATTTAATAGCCGCAGTATTTTGACTGTGCAAAGGTAGCATAATCATTAGTTTTTTAATTGGAAGCTGGAATGAATGGTCGGATGAGAAAGTGACTGTCTCATAGGTAATTTGTATTGAATTTTATTTTTGAGTAAAAAAGCTTAAATTTTATATAAAGACGAGAAGACCCTATAGAGTTTGATAGGTTAAGGTATGTAAGGATTTAGGATTTAATTTTTTTGTATTGATTCTTATTTGGTTGGGGTGACATAAGAATTGGATGAACTTCTTTATATTTAAACACTGATTAGTGATTAATTGATCCTTTTTAAAGATTAAAAGATTAAATTACCTTAGGGATAACAGCGTTATCTTTTCAGAGAGTTCTAATCGATGAAAAGGATTGCGACCTCGATGTTGGATTAAAGTTAATTTTTGGTGTAGAAGCTGGAATATTGAGTCTGTTCGACTTTTGAAACTTTACATGATCTGAGTTTAAACCGGCGTGAGCCAGGTTGGTTTCTATCTTTTATCAATCAAATATTTTAGTACGAAAGGACCAAATATTTAAATAAGATTTTTTCATAAGAATTAAAATGTTGTTTTGGCAGAATAGTGCGATAAATTTAGAATTTATGAATGTAATGATTTTTACAGATAACAATTTATTATTTAGATTTGGTGGGAATTTTTATTTCTATAATTTTTATAGTAGTTTGTGTTTTAATCGGTGTTGCTTATTTAACTTTGTTAGAACGGAAAGTCTTAGGTTATATCCAGATTCGAAAGGGGCCTAATAAGGTGGGATTTTGGGGGATTTTGCAGCCTTTCAGTGATGCTATTAAGCTTTTTACTAAGGAACAGACTTTTCCTTATATGGCTAATTTAAATATTTATTATTTTTCTCCGGCGGTTAATTTATTTATTAGACTATTATTATGAATGTGTATACCTTTTTTTACAGTGTATTTGAATTTTAGTATGTCTATTTTGTTTTTTTTAGCGGTCTCGAGGCTTGCAGTTTATTCCTTAATATTAGCAGGATGATCATCAAATTCTGGGTATTCTCTGTTGGGAAGTCTACGGTCTGTAGCTCAGACTATTTCCTATGAGGTAAGGTTAGCTTTAATTTTTATATCTTTTATTTATTTAATTTTGAGTATGAATGTTTTGGAGTTTATTAAGGTTCAAAAGTTTATTTGATTGTTATTTCTTATATTTCCTTTAAGTTTAATATGAATTATTTCAGGGTTAGCAGAGACTAATCGTACTCCCTTTGATTTTGCAGAGGGGGAGTCTGAATTAGTCTCGGGTTTTAATATTGAGTATAGAAGTGGGGGATTTGCATTGATCTTTTTAGCTGAGTATTCAAGCATTTTATTTATGAGAATGTTATGTGTGTTAATTTTTATAGGGGGGGATATCTATTCTTTATGGTTTTTTTTCAAATTGACTTTATTATCTTTTTTTTGGGTTTGGGCGCGGGGTACATTGCCTCGTTTCCGGTATGATAAGCTTATGTACTTAGCTTGAAAGGGATTTTTACCTAGATCTTTAATATATTTAATTTTTTTTTTTAGTTTAAAGTTGTTATTATTTACTTTATTTCTTTAGTTAACAAAATTTAGTATAGACATTAAGGATTTAGAGGTTTTAATTTGAGGTTAAAATTAAGACTTAATTGGTTAGGTGCTAAATTTTTTGGCTAATAAAATTTAGTATAAACTAATAGAGAATTATTGTCTCTTTTTTATACTTTCAAAATATATACTTTTACAAGTTCATTAGTTAATTGTATATAAGTTTATCTCATGTTATGTATATGAGTGGGTTGATAATATAGAATGAAAAATAGATGATAGTTAGGATTTGGCCAGTTAAAATGTAGGGATCTTCAACTGGGCGGGCTCCAATTCATGTTAATAAGATAATAGTAGAGACTATAGATCAGAATAGGATTTTGTTGATAGGATAGAATTGGTTTCTTAAGAAGTTTTTTTTGTTTGTAAATGGAAGAAAGCCCAGGATGGCGATTCTTAGTACTAGGGCTATTACTCCTCCTAGTTTGTTAGGGATAGATCGTAAAATGGCATAAGCAAAAAGGAAATATCACTCGGGCTGGATGTGGATGGGGGTTACTAAAGGATTTGCAGGTGTAAAATTGTCTGGGTCACCAAGAAGATAAGGGCTGGTTAGGGATAATACTACTAGTATAGTAGTTAGAATGATGAATCCTATCAAATCTTTAAATGTGAAGAAAGGATGGAATGGGATTTTGTCGATATTACTGTTGGTTCCTAAAGGGTTGTTTGAGCCAGTTTGGTGGAGGAATAAAAGATGGATTATTACTAGGGCAGAGACGATAAAGGGTAGAAGAAAATGAAATGCAAAGAATCGTGTTAAGGTGGCGTTGTCTACGGCAAATCCCCCTCAGAGTCATTGGACGATAGAGATTCCTAAATAGGGAATGGCGGATAAAAGGTTTGTGATAACTGTAGCTCCTCAGAATGATATTTGTCCTCATGGTAGGACGTAACCAAGGAATGCGGTTGCTATAACTATAAATAGAATGATTACTCCGATTATTCATGTGTGTACTAAATTATATGAACTATAATAAATTCCACGACCTACATGGAAGTAGATACAGATGAAAAAGAATGATGCTCCATTAGCATGGATGGTTCGGATTAACCACCCATAATTGACATCTCGGCAGATGTGGATTACTCTATTAAATGCTGAGTCTACGTTGGGGCAGTAGTGTATAGCTAGGAAAATTCCTGTAATAATTTGAATAATTAGGCAAAGGCCCAGGAGGGAGCCAAAGTTTCATAAGAGTGAAATATTAGCAGGAGAAGGAAGATCAATTAATGCATTGTTAATAATTTTAAGTACTGGGGATATTTTTCGTAAAGGTGTTTTCATTAGTATTTAGGTCGTAATGGTCCTTGTTTACGATTAATAATTTTAACAATTGCGATAAGAGCAAGGAATAGGTAAATGATTATGAATAAAAGAATTAAGTTTATTGGGAATCTGACGAATTTAATTATAGAGAAGTTTAAGTTGAAGTTTTCTATAAAGGTTAATTCGTTTTTAATAAGGGAATCTTGAGTATATTGATTAAAAAATGATATTATTAGTCCTGTAAATATTGCTATTAATATAAAGAGTAGGAGTCTAATTTTTAGATTGAATTTTTCATTTGAGGCGACTCTTGTCATGTAGATGAATAGAATCAGTATTCCTCCTACTAAGATTAGAAAGAGGATATATGAGAATCAGTAGTTGAGACAAAGTTGACCTGAAATTAGCCTGATGATAGTAGTTTGTAGGAGAAGAATTATTCCTAGCGATAGGGGATGGTTTATGAATATAAACAGAATTGATAGGGAAAGGTTGATAGTTAATAAGATTACAGGAAATAGTTTATTTAAAATATTAATTTTGGAGATTAAAGATGAGGACTTACTTTTTCCTGATGCTTTCAAAGGTTAACTTATGTTTGGTTTACAAGACCAATATTTTAATTAAATTATAAAAGCTTATGTTAATATATATTTATATGGGAATGTTAATATTTTTTTGTGGTTTGGTAATGTTTAGATTGAAATGTAAACATTTATTGTTAATACTATTAAGTATAGAATTAATGGTTTTATCATTATTTTTTATTATATTTATTTATTTAGGGACTTTAAATAATGATTATTTTTTTTCTATGATTTTTCTTACTTTCAGGGTGTGTGAAGGAGCACTAGGTTTATCAGTTTTAGTTTCTATAATTCGAACTCATGGGAATGATTATTTTCGTAGTTTTAATTTATTATGATAAAATTTATTTTAGTTTTTTTGTTGTTGATACCTTTAGTCTTTTTAAATCAGTATTGGTTAGTTCAATTTGTTTGGATATTGGTAGTGCTGTTGTTTTTATCCATGTTTAGTTTTAATTATATATATATATATATTTCTTATATTTTTGGTGTTGATTTGATTTCTTATTTGATACTTTTGCTTAGGTTATGGATTTGTTCATTAATGGTTCTTGCGAGTCAAAAGGTTTATTATTCACGTTTTTGATCGCAGATGTTCATGTTTGTAGTTATTTGTTTAATATTGTCATTATTTATGGCTTTTTCAGCTATTAATTTGTTTGTATTTTATGTGTTTTTCGAGGCTAGACTTATTCCTACTTTAATATTAATTATTGGTTGAGGGTATCAGCCTGAGCGTTTGCAAGCGGGGATTTATATGTTGTTTTATACTGTTTTTGCGTCTCTTCCTATAATGATTGCAATTTTCTATTATTTAAATAAAAATAATTCGTTGGATTTTAATTTTATGCATATGGAGTTAATAGAAGTTCCTTTATATTTATGTATAAATATAGTATTTTATGTTAAAATTCCTATATTTTTTGTTCACTTGTGGTTACCAAAGGCTCATGTAGAAGCCCCAGTCTCAGGTTCAATAATTTTAGCAGGTGTAATACTAAAGTTAGGGGGGTATGGGTTAATACGTATAATGATGGTTTTCATTAGTTTGGGTTTAAGGATTAATTATTTTTTTATTGGTTTAAGAATTATGGGAGGAATTATGGTTTCTTTGATTTGCTTACGGCAAAGTGATATGAAGTCTTTAATTGCTTATTCTTCAGTTGCTCATATGGGGCTTACCATGAGAGGAATTTTAACATTAAGATTTTGAGGTATAAGAGGAGCTTTAATGATGATGGTAGCCCATGGCCTATGTTCTTCTGGTTTGTTTTGTTTAGCTAATGTAAACTATGAACGTTTAGGTAGACGTAGTTTATATTTAAATAAAGGGCTAATTAATATTATTCCTAGCCTTTCTTTATGGTGGTTCTTATTGTCTTCTTCGAATATGGCCGCTCCTCCTTCATTGAATTTGATGGGAGAAATTATGCTGATAAATAGTTTAGTAGCATATGATTCTTTTAATATGCCAGGTTTAATATTGCTATCATTTTTTGGGGCTGCGTATTCTCTATATTTATATTCGTATTCTCAGCATGGGAAGGTTTATTCAGGTTTATATTCATTTTCTTCAGGAAATGTTCGTGAGTATTTGTTGATACTTTTACATTGATTACCTTTAAATGTTTTAGTACTAAAGGGAGAGTTAATATGTTTATGGGTATATATAAGTAGTTTAATTAAAACATTGATTTGTGGAGTCAAAAATATACTGAGAATATCTTATGTAATTATAAATATTTGTTTACGTTATTGTGTATTTTTTTTAGTATTAAGATTAGGACTTTTTAGAACAAGAATTTGGTTTATTAATCAAGATTTAATTTATTTTGTTGAATATGAGTTATTATTATTGAATTCCTCCCCTATTGTAATAACATTTTTGTTTGATTGAATATCTTTATTATTTATAAGATTTGTATTATTTATTTCTTCAGCTGTAATTTGGTATAGAAAAGAGTATATAAGCGGGGATTACAATTTGGATCGTTTTATCTTACTAGTAGTAATATTTGTTTTTTCTATGATGCTTTTAATTATTAGGCCAAATTTGATTTCTATTTTATTGGGCTGAGATGGCTTAGGTTTAGTGTCATATTGTTTAGTAATTTACTATCAAAATGTAAAGTCTTTAAATGCTGGGATAATTACTGCTTTGACTAATCGGATTGGAGATGTAGCTTTATTAATGGCGATTGCTTGGATGTTGAATTATGGGGGATGAAATTATGTGTTTTACTTAGAGGAAGTTAAAGTTGATTTTTATATGAAAATTATTACTAGGTTAGTAATTTTAGCAGCTATAACAAAGAGAGCCCAGATTCCTTTTTCTTCTTGGCTTCCAGCAGCTATGGCGGCTCCGACTCCTGTTTCATCATTAGTTCATTCGTCAACACTAGTAACGGCTGGTGTTTTCTTACTTATTCGTTTTAATTATTCTATAACTGAGGAAATATTATGTTTTTTACTTTTTATTTCAAGGATGACTATATTCATGTCAGGGTTAGGTGCTAATTTTGAATTTGATTTGAAGAAGATTATTGCTCTTTCGACTTTGAGACAATTAGGGTTGATGATGATAATTCTTTCTTTAGGGGAGTATAAGTTAGCTTTTTTCCATTTGTTAACGCATGCTTTGTTTAAAGCCTTACTTTTCATATGTGCAGGTAATATTATTCATAGAATAATAAATTGTCAGGATATTCGGTTTATGGGTGGTTTAGTACAATCTTTACCTTTAACTTGTGTTTATATGAATATTTGTAATCTTTCCTTATGTGGACTTCCATTTTTGTCTGGTTTTTATTCTAAGGATTTGGTTGCTGAGGTTATATCCATGGATTATTTAAATGTGTATATTTATTTGATTTTTTACATTTCTATTGGTTTGACAGTTAGGTATAGATTTCGGTTAGTTTATTATTTATTTGTAGGCGACTTGAATTTTTCTAGGTTGGTTGCTTTGTCAGAAAAGAGATATGTAATGTTGAAGAGAATGGGATTTTTAATTTTTTTAGTAGTTATTATAGGGAGAATTTTATCTTGGGTTATATTTGATTCTTGCTATCTTATTGTGTTACCTTTATCGATAAAGATGATGACATTAATTATAATTTTCTTAGGAATAATAGTTGGGTATTGAATAGCAAAGTTTACTTTGATTTCTGGGAATGTTTCATTAAACTATATTAATTTGTCAGTTTATTTGTCAGGTATATGGAATATACCTATTTTGTCTACTTTAGGGGTGAATTTTTATCCTATTTTTTTAGGGAATCTTTATATTAAAAGGTTGGATCAAGGATGGACAGAGTTTTTTGGTAGACAAAATTTATATAATTATATTCGGCGTAATTCTAAGATTACCCAATTTGTTTCGATAAATAGTATTAAGTTATTTTATATACTAACAGTTGTTTTTTTATTATTTATAATGTTTTATTTAAATAGCTTATGATTAGAGCGTGATATTGAAGATGTCAAGGAAACCTGAGGTTTTTAGATATTTATAAAAATGATTTAACTTTACATTGAAAATGTAATGTTTTAATTAAACTATATAAATACAGAAATATTAACGTTAAAGACGCTATTGTTTAAGTTAGAAGCTTAATATGGATATTTCTTTAATTGGAATTTTAGATTCAATAATGTCATTAACAGTAACATACCTCTTTTTGGTTTCAATTAATAAATGAGGGTTAGCAATTAACCAATTTTTAGGTCGAAACTAAATGTAATTATTTACTTCTCATTTAAGATAAATTGAGAACCCAATACTTTTTAAGTGCAAATTAAATGTTATTATTAACTATTATCCTATGTTGTTCAGTCTAGAGCTCCTTGATTTCATTCATGGAATAAGCCAACAAGAAGAGTTAAGATGAAAATTACTAGAACTATAAAGTAGTTAAAAGGGTTTGATGCTTCTAGTCTAATAATTAGAGGTAATAGTAAGGTAATCTCTACGTCAAAAATTAAGAAGATTACGGCAATAATGAAGAAATGTAAAGAGAATGGAAGCCGAGTAGATGATTTTGGGTCAAATCCGCATTCGAACGGAGAACTTTTTTCTCGGTCGATAAATGACTTTTTTGAAATCAATCTTACAATGATTAGTATTAGGATTGAAATAGTTATAATTACTGAACCTATAAATATTAAGTTTATAATTATTTATACTAGGTTACTAGGTCTTTTGATTGGAAGTCAAATATAATGATTATACTATACAAATGTTAGTTTAGATAAGTTATCTTCCCCATCAGTATACAGAGATATATAAGAAAAGTCAGACAACATCAACAAAGTGTCAGTATCAGGCTGCGGCTTCAAAGCCAAAGTGGTGGGTTTGGGAGAAGTGATTTATGTAATGACGGATTAGACAAATTAATAGGAATGTGGTACCAATAATTACATGAAGGCCATGAAATCCGGTAGCTATAAAAAATGATGAACCATAGGCAGCGTCTGCAATAGTAAATGAGGATTCATAGTATTCGTACCCTTGTAGAAGGGAGAAGTAAATTCCAAGGATTACTGTAAAAATTAAGCCTTGGAGGGCTTGATTATAGTTATTTTCTATTAGACTGTGATGGGCCCAAGTTACGGTAAGACCTGAAGTTAATAAAATTAAGGTATTTAATAGGGGAATTTGGATAGGATTGAAAGTTTGGATACCCTTAGGAGGTCACATCATTCCAATATCAATCGTTGGGGCTAAACTATTATGGAAAAATCCTCAGAAAAATCTGATGAAGAATAATACTTCTGAGGTGATAAATAGGATTATCCCCCAACGAAGACCAACAGTTACATTAAAAGTATGTAGACCTTGGAATGTTCCTTCCCGGGATACGTCTCGCCATCATTGGTATATGATTATGAATATGCAGATAAATCTAAGGAGTAGAAGATTGGGATCAAATAAATGGAATCATTTGATAATACCAGTTATTAATATTAGTGCTGTAAATGAACCCAGAATTGGTCAAGGTCTAATATCGACTAAATGGAAAGGATGGTTTTTATGCATTAGTTAACTTCTCTAGAGTAAAGGGTAGTAAGTACTGCAAATACGTATGATTGAATAATGGCAACTGCTGATTCGAGGAGAAGAAGGAGGAGTTGGATAATGATTAATAAGTTAACCATTATGATTGATAGCCTTTGGCCTGTGTTACCAAGAAGAGTTATAAGTAAATGCCCAGCAATTATATTAGCGGCTAATCGAATGGCCAGAGTCCCTGGACGGATGATGTTTCTAATTGTTTCAATGCATACTATAAATGGTATAAGAACGGGAGGAGTTCCTTGGGGGACAAGGTGGGCAAATATATGTATGGTATGATTAATCCACCCAAAGATTATGAAAGTTAACCATAAGGGTAGAGCTAATTCAAGGGTTAATGCTATGTGTCTTGTTCTAGTAAAAATGTAAGGAAATAAACCTAGGAAGTTATTTATTAGGATAAATGAGAATAAGGAAATGAAGATAAGGGTTCTTCCCTTAGAGGTCGGGCCTAGGAGGGTTTTGAATTCTTTATGGAGTGTAGAAGTAATCTTTATTCATAATATGTTTAGTCGTGAAGGAATTAATCAGAATATGGAAGGGATAAGGATTAAGCATATTATTCTTCTTATTCAATTAAGAGAGAGATTTCAGTTAGAAGAGGGGTCGAATGATGAAAATAGATTTATAAGCATTTTCAGTTAACTTTAGGTAAGGAGTTAATTGATAATTTTCTGGATTTGTGATGATATAAGAAAGTATAAAAGTTGAATGAATTAAGAATGAGAAAAATTATAATAAAGTATACTAAAAGGGTTAATCAATTTAAAGGGGCTATTTGTGGAATTAAAAATTAATACTATGTATTTATTTCAGCTTGACAGACTAATGTTATAATTTAACTAAATTTTTCCATTAGAAGTAAGTGCTAGTTTACTATTTGAAGGTTTAAGAGACCATTGCTTGCTTTCAGCCATCTAATGAAAGCTGGGCAATTTTAGAGATTCATTTAATGAAGAACTTTGGAGAGATTCTTTCGATGACAATAGGCATAAACCTATGATTAGCACCACAAATTTCTGAGCATTGTCCATATAATAAACCGGTTCGGTTAGACATAAAATTGGTTTGGTTTAAGCGGCCAGGTGTAGCGTCAATTTTGACCCCAAGAGATGGGATTGTTCATGAATGAATTACGTCTGCTGCTGTAACTAACATGCGGATTTGGGTTTTGAAAGGGACGATAATTCGGTTATCAACATCTAGTAGTCGAAAGTTTCATGATCTTATTTCATTGATAGGGATTATGTAAGAGTCGAATTCAATATTTTTAAAATCCGAATATTCGTAAGACCAGTATCATTGGTGCCCGATTGTCTTAATCGTTAAGAGAGGGTTATTGGTTTCGTCTAAAATATAGATTAATCGGAGAGAGGGGAGGGCGATAAAGACAAGAGTAATTGCAGGCAGGATGGTTCAGATAATTTCAATTAGTTGTCCTTCGAGTAGGTATCGGTGGATGTATTTATTAAAGAAAAGCCTGATTATTAATTGTCCAACTAAGATTGTAATGATGGTTAAAACTAGGAGAGCGTGGTCATGAAAGAAGGCTAATTGTTCTATTAATGGGGAAGACCTATCTTGAAGAAGGAGGGTTTTTCAGGTTGCTATTTCTAAAAAAAGTTCAACCTTTGTGTATGGGGTTTAAGTCCATTGCACTGTTCTGCCATATTAGAAGTTAGCAGAAAGTATAGGAAGTTCAGAGTATCTATGTTCGGCTGGAGGCATAGATTGGAGTCATTCGATAGAAGATGATATATTTAAGGGTAGGATACCCTTTCGTTGAGCTGTGAATGCTTCTCAAATGATGAAGATTAGGAATAGGACACCAATTAATGAAATTATGGATCCAACAGAAGATACAATGTTTCATAAGGTATAGGCATCAGGGTAGTCAGAATAGCGACGTGGTATACCTCTTAGGCCTAAGAAATGTTGGGGGAAGAAGGTTAAATTTACTCCGGTGAATATGATTAAAAATTGAATTTTGCATATTTTTTCATTAAGAGAGATACCTGTAAATAGAGGGAATCATTGGACAAATCCAGCTATAATAGCGAATACGGCCCCCATGGATAAAACATAATGGAAATGAGCGACAACGTAATAGGTGTCATGGAGGATAATGTCAATTGAGGAATTTGCTAAGACTACTCCAGTTAGGCCTCCTACAGTGAATAGAAAGACAAACCCCAGAGCTCATAATATTGATGGGGAATAGTTAATTTGGGCACCATGAAGAGTGGCTAATCAACTAAAAATTTTGATTCCTGTGGGAACTGCAATGATTATTGTGGCGGATGTGAAGTAAGCTCGAGTGTCAACATCTATACCAACTGTAAATATATGATGGGCCCATACTACGAAGCCGAGTAAACCAATTGCTATTATAGCATAAATTATTCCTAATCTGCCAAATGCCTCCTTTTTACCTCTTTCTTGTCTAATGATATGGGAAATTATTCCAAAGCCCGGCAAGATGAGAATATACACCTCCGGGTGTCCAAAAAATCAGAATAGATGTTGATAGAGAATTGGATCTCCACCCCCGGCTGGGTCAAAAAATGAAGTATTTAAGTTTCGGTCTGTTAATAGTATGGTAATTGCACCCGCTAAGACAGGTAGGGATAATAGCAGGAGAAGGGCAGTGATGGCAACTGCCCATACAAAGAGGGGTATACGATCGAATGTTATCCCAGCTGGGCGTATGTTAATAACAGTAGAAATAAAGTTGACTGCTCCCAGGATTGAGGAAACTCCGGCCAAGTGGAGTCTAAAGATGGCTAAATCTACCGAAGAACCTCCATGGGCAATGTTGGATGAGAGAGGGGGGTATACAGTTCATCCGGTTCCTGCTCCATTTTCTACAATTCTTCTTATGATTAAAAGGGTTAATGAAGGTGGAAGTAATCAGAATCTTATGTTGTTTATTCGAGGGAAAGCTATATCAGGGGCCCCTAGTATTAGGGGTACTAGCCAGTTCCCAAAACCACCAATTATGATAGGCATTACTATAAAGAAAATTATAATGAATGCGTGGGCGGTAACAATAACATTATAGATTTGGTCATCTCCGATGAGTGTGCCGGGATTTCCTAGTTCTGAGCGAATTAGTATTCTGAGGGAGGTTCCTACTATTCCTGCTCATGCACCAAAAATTAAGTAAAGAGTACCAATATCCTTATGGTTTGTTGAAAATAGTCACTTGTTCGGTAGAATGGCTGAGGTTAATAGGCAATAAATTGTAAATTTATCAACGAATTAAATTCTTCTACCAAAGGGCTTAATAGTCAAAAGTAATGATTTTAAATTGCAAATTTAAAGGTAAATAGTTTTTTAAGCCTTGATGGACTAAACCATAATCCAAAATTTTAATGGTTAAGGTTTTCAAGGCTTAGAGCCTTCTCTGTTTACAACTTTGAAGGTTGTTAGTTTGTATTTAACTTAAATCCTTACTTAGATAAAGTTAAATAGGAATGTGCATCTAATTAGTCTTGATAAGGAAATGAAGTTAATCAGGTAAATTAAAAATGGTTTTAGTCTATTTGATGGAATTTTTCTTTCGGAGGATTGGATGATTAGAGAAGATAGAATAATACGAATATACACAAATAGTATAATCAAGGTTAAAATAATCAATAGGAAGGCTAAAATAGAGAGATTTTCTATGATTATTAGATTAATTGTGAATCATTTAGGGAGAAAACCTAGGAATGGTGGGAGTCCTCCTAATGATAAAAAATTGATTATTAATGAAATTTTAGTGGTTTTGTTTTGGTTTATGAATAAAGGTAGTTGATTAATGTATATTAATTTTCTGTAGGTAAAGATTGATGTAATATTGATGGTGATAATCAGGTAAATTATAAGGTAGACAAATCAAATTGAAATTGATGTTAATATTGCTGACAATATTCAGGCAATATGATTAATGGAGGAGTAAGCTATAATTTTTCGTAGGCTAATTTGATTGAAACTTATAATGGTGCTAATGATTAAGGAGACTAAAATGATAAAAATTATGAATTCGGTTTTAGGGGTTCTTATGACCAGAATGCATATAGGAGCAATTTTTTGTCATGTAAGGAGTAGAGTACAATTAAATCAATTTAATCCTTCTATGACTTCAGGGAATCAGTAATGGAAAGGTGCGGCTCCCAGCTTAGTGAGTAAAGCTGAATTTAATAAGGTTTCTTTAGCTAAACTTATTGAGGGGGAAATAAGTTCAGTTGATACCATTATTAAAATAAAGGATAGCAGCAGGATAAGGGAAGCTATAGCCTGGGTTAGGAAATATTTAAGGGAAGCTTCAGATGAGTATATGTTTTTTGCGGAATTAAACAGAGGGATAACCGAGAGGAGGTTAATCTCGAGACCTATTCATATACCAAATCATGAGTATGAGGAGATTGCAATTAAAGTTCCTATGATTATTGAATTAAAAAATATGATTTTATATAATTTTAAAATTAAAAAGAGAAAGATTTAGGCTTTCATGCTTAGGGTATGAACCTAATAGCTTATTTAGCTTATCTTTTTATGTTTTAGTATAGGATGTACGAGGGTTTTTGATGCTCTAAGAAGTGGTTTAAATCTACTAAACATAATAGTGGAAGAATCCTTCATAATCTACCCTATCAAGGTAACCCTTTTGTCAGGCACACTACT